GCAGAGGAAATGAATGCATTTCCATACTATTAAAACAAACCATTAAAAAAATGAAGAAATAGATAAAATGGAATCTGGATTCTGCCAAATCATTGATTCGACTGGATCTTACGGAGCCTGTTCATGCATGACATGATTCGGGGCTGATCATAGAAAGAATTCTATTCAAACGAACCAGCCTATCGTCTGTATATAGCTTATACGGTGGTTGGAACAAAGACACATTTGTTTGTGAATTTCAATGTGGCAGAAAGAGGAATATATCTGCACGGCCTAATAAATAGTTCAAGTCACACACTCCCATAATCCATTTTCCTTTAGGAGAATTTCCTTCAACTAGTCGTGTTATGTTAAATAACATAATACAATAATATTGCGGGGTTGAAGGAAAGAGAATGTCAAAAAACATGTCTTAGTCGTTTTAATTTGAATAAGACACATTTGTAGCAATGAAATACTATTGTTCCTTCCCGAAGTGATAAATGATTGATTATAAAGATCTATAATCTATCTTCTCTATAAGGGACCAGAAATACCCTGTTTACGTATCATAAGGAAATGCATTAACATAAATACAGCAGTAAGAAGAGGCAATACAAAAGTGTGTAAACTATAAAAACGAGTCAAAGTGGATTGTCCCACACTCGCACTTCCGCGCAATAACTCTACCAAAGGCGATCCTATTATAGGAATAGCTTCAGGCACGCCTGTTACAATTTTGACCGCCCAATAACCAATTTGGTCCCAAGGTAAGGAATAACCAGTTACACCAAAAGATGCGGTCAATACACCCAGAACTACACCTGTAACCCAAGTTAATTCTCGAGGTTTTTTAAACCCACCGGTGAGATACACACGAAATACGTGCAGTATCATCATTAGAACCATCATGCTTGCCGACCACCGATGAACTGATCGGATTAACCAACCAAAATTCGCCTCAGTCATTATGTATTGAACAGAAGCAAACGCCTCAGTAACAGTTGGACGATAATAAAAAGTCATAGCAAATCCCGTAGCTACTTGTACTAAAAAACAAGTAAGGGTAATTCCGCCTAAGCAATAAAATATGTTGACATGAGGAGGAACATATTTACTAGTTATATCATCTGCAATCGCCTGAATCTCGAGACGTTCTTCGAACCAATCATAGACTTTATTGAGATAGGTAACCCGGGGGTACTCCCCCTCTGAGAACCGTATATGAAAATTTTATCTCGTACAGCTCAAGCAAAAACACACAAATACTGCTCCCAACGCATATGTAATCAAAATATCTTACTCTTCCGATTTCATCTTCTCAGAAGTGAAGATACGAAGCATTCAAAATACGAAAGTTTTTCTTTGTGGTGATAATGCCAAAATTTCAAGTCGGCTCTACCCTTTTTTATTGTTACTACAGGCCTCTTGAATCTTCTCTTTCCCTATTTTGTCTTTGATTTTTTGTTGTGTGTAATCCGGCTTTGACTGTTGTTTTTTCTCATTGATAGGAATTTATCTTGTTAAGACCCTAGAAACTAATCGAAACCCTAGATTCATACTAGAACCACGATGATTCAATAAAAACCCCAAGCCCAAAGATTCCCTGAGTCAGAATTATCGGATCATCACTTAAATAGGTATAATGACTCAAAATACGAAAGAATTTACCTTTTAATCAAAGTCATTGAAAAATGTTTAGTTAGAATCCGGTCACAAGGTCTGAATCTTAAATATGAATCATAGTTCAATTCTGGATCTATTTCATAATATTTCGTGCTCCAAATACTCAGATGAGTATTCGACGAGGTAGAACCGTCTCTAGCAAGATAAGATGACAGACTCATTCTCTGTATTATCAATAGGATCCATTCTAACAAGTCACACACTCATATTCCGGAAATACAGAAAGAAAGAAATTCCGCGATTGAACTGCCAACGGGGTTATAAGTCATAAACCTGAGATTTCACTTTAGTATTGAAAAACTCGAACTTAGTAGTTCTTGTAGATTTAATTCATTGAAATTCCATCCAGTAAAACGGAAGAATTGTAAATCTCCAAAATAATAGATAGGAATACTGCAAATAAAGCCATTGCGATACCCATCAAAGGAGTCGTTCCCCAGCCAGGAGCTACTTTACCATATTCCGAATTCAACGGTTTCAATAAAGCCCCTACCGTAGTTTGTCTTGGACGAGATCTAGAACTACTCTCAACGGTTTGTGTAGCCATAAATCCGATTGTATTTATTGAGATCTGTTGACTTTGTATACCATTCCCCTGTAAATAAAGGATCTTATCAGAGATCCATTGCGGTCTTGAATTCATATAAGAATGGAAACAGCAACCCTAGTCGCCATCTTTATATCTGGTTTACTTGTAAGTTTTACCGGGTACGCCTTATATACCGCTTTTGGGCAACCCTCTCAACAACTAAGAGATCCGTTCGAGGAACACGGAGACTAGTTGAAGTAATGAGCCTCCCAATATTGAATGCTGGGAGGCTCATTACTTCAACGGAGATAATGAAAAATCATTTCTTCGTTGTAATTTTAGGCGGTTCTCGAAAAAAGATAGCGAAAAAAATGATCCCTAACGTCGAGACTAATAGAAATGTATAAACCAATGCTTCCATAGATTCGATTGTGGTTTACAATTATAACTTCCATACCTGTTTATGGGGGATTATTTCCCTGCTAAAGAAAGAGTCAACGAAAGGGTAATGATTCAATCAAGATTTCTCTGATCCCCAATGTCAAACCAAATAAAAAAAAAAAAAGAGAGACTCAAACTACGAAAGAAATTTTGTATCAGACTGCTTGTCTTCTTGTAGTTGGATCTCCTAGTTTTTGGAATGTTCCAAATTCTACTTGAGAATCTAAATCTGGATCAATACCAGCAAAAACATCTCTGAACAAGGTTCTAGCCCCATGCCAAATATGTCCGAAGAAGAAGAGCAGCGCAAAAGAAGCATGTCCAAAAGTAAACCAACCCCTTGGACTACTACGAAAAACACCATCTGATTTCAAAGTAGCACGATCTAATTCAAAAATTTCACCCAATTGAGCACGTCTAGCATATTTTTTGACAGTAGCAGGATCGCTATAACTGACGCCATTGAGTTCGCCGCCGTAGAACTCAACAGTTACACCTACTTGTTCTACGCTATATTTCGATTCTGCTCTTCGAAAAGGAACATCGGCTCGAACAATTCCATCTCCGTCTATCAAAACGACCGGAAATGTTTCAAAAAAAGTAGGCATACGACGTACAAAGAGCTCGCGCCCTTCTTTATCTCTAAATATTGGGTGTCCTAACCACCCAACAGCTATTCCATCCCCATTGTCCATGGAACCTGCCCTGAATAAACCCCCCTTTGCCGGATTATTGCCAATGTAATCATAAAAGGCTAATTTCTCAGGAATTTTCGACCAAGCTTCGGATAAACTTTGATTTTCGGCCAGCCCGGCACTAATTCTTCTATATATTTCTTGCTGAAAGTATCCCTGATCCCATTGATAACGAGTGGGGCCAAATAATTCGATCGGAGTAGTTGCTGAACCATACCACATAGTTCCGGCGACTACAAAAGCTGCAAAAAAGACAGCAGCGATACTGCTGGAAAGTACGGTTTCAATATTACCCATACGTAATCCTTTGTATAGACGTTGGGGCGGGCGGACACTAAGATGAAATAGACCCGCCAATATGCCCAATGTCCCTGCTGCAATATGATGAGAGGCTATTCCCCCTGGAACAAAAGGATCAAAACCTTCTACGCCCCATGCGGGATTTACTGGCTGGACTTTTCCAGTTAGTCCATAAGGGTCAGACACCCATATTCCAGGACCATACAAGCCGGTTACATGAAATGCGCCAAAACCAAAACAAGCCACCCCGGAAAGAAATAAATGAATTCCAAAAATTTTAGGCAAATCTAATGAAGGTTTTCCTGTACGTTCATCAGAAAAAATTTCTAGATCCCAATACACCCAATGCCAAATAGCTGCCAAAAAGCACAAGCCAGAAAACACAATATGTGCCCCGGCCACACCCTCATAACTCCAAATACCGGGATCCGTTACTGTCCCCCCTGTAATACTCCAACCGCCCCAGGAATTTGTTATTCCTAAACGAGTCATGAAGGGTATAACGAACATACCCTGTCTCCACATTGGATCAAGAACGGGATCAGAGGGATCAAAAACCGCTAATTCATATAGAGCCATCGAACCAGCCCAACCGGCAACCAGAGCCGTATGCATTATATGGACAGAAATCAACCGACCAGGATCATTCAATACAACGGTATGAACACGATACCAAGGCAAACCCATGGAAATACCCCTTTATCAAATAAAAATAGATACTATGTAACTTTATTGCATTGGAAAATACTATGACTATCAACGGACCCCTGTTCTGTTCAGTGAATTATCTCGGAGCAAGGGTTAATATTTGTTCTATTCTATTGGTATTGGTAATAATAGAACAATTATGTTTGTAGGAACAAAGAGAAGCAGATCTATTCTATACCCGATAAGTATCAATACGCAATGGGGGTTGATACCTTTTTATATGATCAAATGTCGCCATATTTGTTCATCGTTGGAAGGCTCTAGTAGAATTAGACTTTAGTTATTCTATCGCCTTTTCTGACCTGTTCTAATGTATTCTAGACGAAATATATGATAAAGAATATCAACCTTTATCGTATATGTTGATGTTGATATTCTGAAGAGACTAACCCGATTATTACGTTTCCATATCAAAGTGAAATATAGTACTTCATTTTTTTCTTTCAGTTAATGCCTATTGGTGTTCCAAAAGTACCCTTTCGAATCCCGGGAGACGAAGATGCAACTTGGGTTGACGTATAGTGCGACTTGTCAGATATAGTGGGTCATATGGGCTTTCCCCGTTCTCTTCTCCGATCAAGAGATCCCCCCTTCGCCGAAGAAAGATTGAGTTACTCGTCTAAAATTCGGAGCGTGAAGTTCAACTAGATCCATTTGTAAGGGGATTTAGACTAATAGTATAGTATCAATTAGAATAATTTAGGGTTGGCTTGGTTAAACCAATAAAATGACATGAAGTATCCAGGCTCCGTTTAAACAAATCCCAATTGATAATATATCGATAATTAATGCTTGTATTGTATGAAACCTTATTCCTATTTTCAAATGAGAAAAGGAATAAAGCATTTGAACCGCAATTACTCGAATAGAATAGATGAATTCAATATGTTGAATATCCTATTTCTTTGGCAAAGGCATGAGCCGAATGAAAAAAGGAAATCTTAGCAAAACAAAAAGAAGCGGTATTAGAAACATTTGCCCTATATGTGCAAATCAAAATCGAGCAGATTTTTACCCGGAGTAGAGCATAAACCTAAAAGAATGAAAGAGAAGAGGCCCCTTCAAGAACAAGCAAATAACATCGTGGTTTGCAGTTAATCTCGATAAAACAATAAATCAACGAGCAGTTAGTTAGAAAAGTTTACTCTTACTATAACAAATACTATCTCTTTAAACTCTTTTTTTTTATGATTGTATTTGATTTGCATATTATTGCATATTCAATAAAAAATTTGACTTTCTATTATATGTATGTAATTTTACATTTTGTTTTTCTGTTTCTGATTCCTTTGTTCCATTTTGTTCTATATAGTTATCCATTTATAGTTGGTTCTAGTTAGCTATAGTAGACATAAGGAAACGAGGAAGAAAAACTCATATTTATTGAAAAATAGAAGACAAACCCCCTCATTATAAACTGTTATCCAAAAAGAAGAGGACAGTAATCTACACATTGATTTTTTCTTTTTCACATTTTTTTGAACCGTATGCATCAAAAGGTGCATGTACGGTTCCTAAGGGATAAAATTTTACCCTAATCAACCGACTTTATCGAGCAAGATTACTTTTTTTAACCCAAGAGATTACGACCGAGATCTCGAATTACCTTGTTGGTCTTATCGTATATCTCAGTATAGAGGATCAGACCCAGGATTTGTATTTGTTTATAAATTGTCCTGGCGGATGGGTATTACCCGGAATAGCTATTTTTGATGCTATGCAACTTGTGCTACCAGATGTATATACAATATGCATGGGAATAGCCGCTTCAATGGGATCTTTTATCCTGGTCGGAGGAGAAATTACCAAACGTTTTGCATTCCCTCACGCTTGGCTTTGGCGCCAATGAGTTTTTATTTGAGAAAAAAAGATTATGCCTTCACCATAAAAAATATCAATATATATTATGTTATGAGTAAAAATAGCATGGCACTTTGAATTCGATATGAAAAATTTTGTTCGTTTTTTTTTCAAAACATTAGATTATGTATCGAGAGAGGAGTATGAGATAAAGGGTATTCCCGATTTTTTATTTATCCGGAGTCCATTTCAGCGTCACAAACTTTTTTTATACCAAAAGACTCTTAATCCTAACCTAACAATATTTATGTTTGAAAGAGTACGAAAAAAACTTCCTTATTTAAAATAAAAAAGAAACTTTGGGATTGCTGAATTACAGACGAAATGAACGAAACGAATCTATAAAAATCTATAAAGCAACGGAGCCATCGTAGTATTTTGAACTCACGAAAAGAAGGGTGGTAATTGAACGATTTACTGATCTGGATCTGATCGATTCTATTTTTCTTCGATGGAAGAGAAAAGTAAATTTCATTGTCGAGCCGTATGCAATGCGCAAAAGATGCACGTACGGTTGTTCAAGTTTATTTTTATTCGCTATCTTTTGTCTTCGACGCATCAAGGCGAGATAGAAGAAACCCTTTTTGTTATATCATCAGGGTAATGATCCATCAACCTGCTAGTGCTTTTCATGAGGGATCAACGGGAGAGTGTATGATGGAAGCGGAAGAACTATTGACTCTGCGAGAAACCCTCACAAAGGTGTATGCACAACGAACAGGCCAACCTTTTTGGGTTCTAACCGAAGACCTGGAAAGGGATGTTTTTATGTCAGCAAGAGAAGCCCAAGCTCACGGAATTATTGATCTTGTAGCGAATGAAGGAGTAGAAATAGTAAAGAAAGACAAATGGAAAGAGTAGAAGTAGGCAAATTCACAAATTTATATTTGATCTTTTTACTTGACTAGGGAATATTCTCTATAACTAGAAAAAATTCATAATCATCAGGTTAGGATTGATCTAAACCAGTCCCTTATGTAAATGATTCAGCATGCCAACTATTAAACAGCTTATTAGAAACACAAGACAGCCAATCAGAAACGTCACAAAATCCCCCGCTCTTCGGGGATGTCCTCAGCGCCGAGGAACATGTACTAGGGTGTATGTGCGACTCGTTCAGATTATGGGCTGGGCCAACAAAAGAAATCCATTTTCCAGTATCAATGATCATTACCCGCGAATAGGATAAAATGGAAGAACTACGGTCACTATCGAAAAAAAGATCTATCATATCCATCTATTGCGTATTAAATTTATGGTTTCTCTTGGTGTAACCCCAACCAGCTCAATTTAAGATGAGAAGCAAGTTCCCATTGGTAGCAAGTGCTATACATTAAGCGGGAAGGTATTCTTAAAAAAAAGATTATGCTCCCATTTTTGCAAAACGGACTAACAGGGTCAGCTATCCAGCAAACCTTCCAAATGAAATACCGTTACTGTATAGGCGAATCTCGTTGTGAAAGACCTATTACTGGATAATTCATGGGTAGAGCCGAAGATTTTTAATTGTACAAGTTACCAATAACGTTGACTAAACGAAGTAAAGGGCTCCGGTGTATAGAGAGGACCTCACCGTTTAAGAAGTAACCATAGAAACGAAGGAATCCACTATTTCTTTATTTATCTAGATAGATTATCCAGATTGATTACGTTTTTCTTTGGGATAATGAGTATCAATCCAATTTCTTATTTCATTCGGCGTTGGGGCGAAATGCCGCAAAAAAATAAAAAATCGTGGTCGGGAAGGTTATAGTAGCAAAAGCCATTGGAATTCTTTTTATACATTGGAAAAATTCGTTTTGTTATTAACAGCGAGGACAGAAAAAATAACTCAAAGAGAAAGAAAATCAATTAGTTATTTAACAAAGTTTCATTTATTCAATGACCAGAGTTAGACGAGGGTATATAGCTCGGAGACGTAGAAAAAAAATGCGTTTATTTGTATCAAGCTTTCGCGGGGCGCATTCAAAAACTATTCGCATTATTACTCAACAGAAAATAAGAGCTTTGTTTTCGGCTCATCGAGATAGAGATAAGAAAAAGAGAGATTTTCGTCGGTTGTGGATTACGCGGATAAACGCAGCAATTCGCGAAACAGAAAGGGGCGTATACTATAGTTATAGTAAATTTATAAATGATCTGTACAAGAGACAGTTGATTCTTAATCGCAAAATACTTGCACAAATAGCTATATTAAATAAGAATTGTCTTTATAGTATTTCCAATGAGATCAAAGATTGGAAAAAAGCAAACGAAATGATTTAAACAAAGTCCCCCGGAGAAGGAACTCCGGGAAGGGAAGATAGAATCAAAATGAGTCCGATAAAATAAAATGTAAAATACAATTACAATAAAGTAGTCAAAATGAACAAAGACATTCAATAAAAAAAAGATTGCTTCTTCCTCGATTTTTCTTACGAGACAACAAAAAAATCCGTATTTTCGAATTTTTCGAGCAAAAAATCAATTGAAAAAAGAAAAATAAAGAGTAAACCTATTGTTTTTTTGTTCGAAAAGATCGAAAACCCGTAGTTCTAATGGCCGACTTGGCTTTTTCAAATTGTTTCTCATTATTCAGAAAGGGTAACAAAGATAGAATACGAGCTTGTTTTATAGCAATAGTAATTAATCGTTGTTGTTTCAGAGTCAATCTATTCACGCGCCTAGATAATATTTTTCCCTGTTCACTAATAAATCGACTAATTAAACTCATGTTTCTATAATCAATTCGGTCCCCCGATTGAAGCGGGGGCAAACGCCTACGAAAAGACCGCTTAGATTTAAGGAAAGATCGCTTGGATTTATCCATGGTTTGTTTAGTTTATTTATTCCTTATTATATAAAAAATATTCTGCCGAAAATCCTATTTCTAATTCATTTTTTTAGATCGGACCGAAATAGGATTTGGTTTTTTTCTTTTCTTTAATTTGAATTTGTATATGTTCTCTTTATTTATATATTGATTGATTTATATGATATGCGCTTATCGCTTAGATTATTAGAAATTCTATATAGCTTCTAGTTCGGAATCCTTTTTTTATATTCTTTTTTACTTTTTTATTATTTAAAGAAAAATTAAAGAAAATTGCTAATAGAATATTCTTTGATATATATTAGACTATCGTATAGAATAGAATATTATTATTATGTCTGTTTATTACATTTTGAACTCTCCCTTCAACCTTCAAAAGGCGATAAACAGACGTTCGGTTCGATCTATTTTTTTATCTCTCCATGAATTGTATGCTTGTAACAATAGGGACAGAATTTTCTCAATTCCAACCGACTAGGTGTGTTGTGTCGATTCTTTTGAGTAATATACCGGGAAATACCCCTTGATTCCTTATTAACATTCTTACAACTAATACATTCCAAAATAACGCTTACTCGTACATCTTTACCCTTGGCCATGAACCCCCCTTTTTTGTTCATTTTTTATTCAAGCAACTCTTTTATTTTCGACCTGAAGCGGAGAGAAAGAAAAAAATAGAAATTGCTAACTCAAAATACACTTTATTTAAAAGAGTTCGTTGCAGTAAATAGAGGAATAGGCAATAGTCACAAAAAAGAAATAGTAAAGAGAATTCTGTTGTTATAGTATAATAGACGTAATACGCGTATTTCGAAATCTATTTCTAATCACAGTAAAGTATTGCATTTCAATCTCGTGTATGAGACTTTTGCCCTATACCCATATTTTCATTTGCGTTCTCCCTCTATTCATTTTTGAATAGAAAATTGGAATTTTCCATTCGAGCTTGAGCACAAGCTTTGCTGAGGTTGAATCCAATTTTCTTTCTCC